CTTGCTTACGTATCATTGGAAAGTGCATTAACATAAATACGGCAGTAAGAAGAGGTAATACAAAAGTGTGTAAACTATAAAAACGAGTCAAAGTGGATTGACCGACACTAGCACTTCCACGTAATAACTCTACCAAAGGCGATCCTATTACAGGAATAGCTTCAGGTACGCCTGTCACGATTTTTACTGCCCAATAACCAATTTGGTCCCGAGGTAAGGAATAACCAGTTACACCAAAAGATGCAGTCAATACAGCCAAAATCACACCTGTAACCCAAGTCAATTCGCGAGGTTTTTTAAATCCACCTGTGAGATACACACGAAATACGTGTAGGATCATCATTAGCACCATCATACTTGCTGACCATCGATGAACTGATCGGATTAACCAACCAAAGTTGACTTCAGTCATTATGTATTGAACAGAGGCAAAAGCCTCTGTAACGGTCGGACGATAGTAAAAAGTCATAGCAAAACCGGTAGCTACTTGTACTAAAAAACAAGTAAGTGTGATCCCTCCTAGACAATAAAATATGTTGACATGAGGAGGAACATATTTACTAGTTATATCATCTGCAATCGCCTGAATCTCGAGACGCTCCTCGAACCAATCATATACTTTATTGAGATAGGTAAACCAAAGAGACTCCCCCTCTGAGAACCGTATATGAGAATTTCATCTCGTACGGCTCAAGCAAAAACACCCAAATAGTGGTTGCAACGGATATGTAATAGAAAGTTTGAAACTTCTTAGCCACTTGATTCAATCGTCCCTGAAGATACGAAGCGAAGGAACCAAAATCCGGAATCTCTTCTTTGTGATGATAATGCCAAAATATCAAGTTGGCTCATTCGTCTTTATGTTGATCGTTACAGGCCTCTTGAATCTTCTCTTCCCCTATTTATTTTATTTTGGATTTGTTGTTTTTGTTTGTGCGTAATACGGATTTACTATATGTTTTGTTTACTATTGATAGGAATTCTCTTGTGGAGACCCTATGAATCGATTGAAACCTCAGATTCATACTAGAACCACGATGATTCAATAAAGCGCCCAAGCTAAGCCCAAAGGTTCTCTGAGTAAGAACCGTTTGATCATCACTTATTCAATGAATGGATGGAATGACTAAAAATCCATAGAAACATTGGTCCTTCGGTCAAAATAAGCATAATTCTGAAGGAAGAAAAATAGTTCGATTTATGAAATACCTCGTTGTTTGAAAATTTGTTGGAGTCCGGTCGCGAGGTCTGAATAGTAGGTATGAATCATAGTTCAAATATTTCTTGATCTATTCCATATATTCCGTGCTCCAGATACTAGAATGAATATCCGACGAGGTAGAACCATCTCTATCGAGATGACAGACCTATTCTCTGTACTATCAATAGGATCAATTATAACAAGTCACACACTCATATTCCGGAAATACCGAAACAACGGAATTCCACGGTCGAACTACCAGAATGGCCTAGAAATCCGAGTCCTAAGTGATTCATTTTGGATTGAAAAGCTAGGACTTCATGGTTCTTATGGGACCTAACTCATTGAAATTCCATCCAGTAAAACGGAAGAATTATAAATCTCCAAAATAATAGATAGGAATATAGCAAATAGAGCCATTGCGACACCCATGAAGGGGGTAGTTCCCCATCCAGGAGCCACTTTACCATATTCCGAATTCAATGGTTTCAATAAATCCCCTGTAATAGTTCGTCTTGGCCCAGATCTAGAACTACCCTCAACGGTTTGTGTAGCCATAAATACTATTGCATTGGTTGAGATCTGTTGACTTTGTATACTATTTCGTTGTAAATAAACGATCTTATCGTAGCGTAGATCGATCGTGGTCTTGAAATTATCTAATAATGGAAACAGCAACCCTAGTCGCCATCTCCATATCTGGTTCACTTGTAAGCTTTACTGGGTACGCCTTATATACCGCTTTTGGGCAACCCTCTCAACAACTAAGAGATCCATTCGAGGAACACGGGGACTAGTTGAAATAATGAACCTCCCATATTGGGGGGCTCATTACTTCAATTGAGATAATGAAAAATCATTTCATCTTTTTAGTCGGAACCTTAGGCGGGTCTCGAAAAAAGATAGCGAAAAAAATGATCCCTAAAGTCGAGACTAACAGGAATGTATAAACCAATGCTTCCATAGATTCGATCGTGGTTTACAATTATAGCTTCCACACCTATTCATTTGGGATCATTTCCCAGATAAAGAAAGGGCAAGAGTCAAAGAAAAGGCGATGATGAAAATCAAGATTTCTCCAATCCCTTATGTCAAATCAAAAAAAAATCAAATAGAGGCGAAAGATACCAGAGCAATGTTGTATCAGACTACTTGTCTCTTTGTAGTTGGATCTCCAATTTTTTGGAATGTCCCAAATTCCACTTGAGCATCCAAATCTGGGTCAATACCAGCAAAAACATCTCTGAACAAGGTTCTAGCGCCATGCCAGATGTGTCCGAAAAAGAAGAGCAAAGCAAACGTAGCATGTCCAAAAGTGAACCAACCTCTTGGACTGCTACGAAAAACACCATCGGATTTCAAAGTAGCACGATCTAATTCAAAAATTTCACCCAATTGGGCACGTCTAGCATATTTTTTCACAGTAGCGGGATCACTATAACTGACTCCATTGAGTTCGCCACCATAGAACTCAACAGTTACACCTACCTGTTCGACACTATACTTTGATTCTGCCCTTCTAAAAGGAACATCGGCTCTCACAATTCCGTCTCCGTCTACCAAAACTACTGGAAATGTTTCAAAAAAAGTAGGCATACGACGTACAAAAAGCTCATGCCCTTCTTTATCTCTAAAGATGGGGTGTCCTAACCATCCAACAGCTATTCCATCCCCGTTATCCATTGAGCCTGCTCTGAATAATCCCCCTTTCGCCGGATTATTACCGATGTAATCATAAAAAGCTAATTTTTCGGGAATTTTAGACCAAGCTTCCGACAAACTCAGATTTTCGGCTAGCCCGGCACCAACCCTTCGATATATTTCTTGCTGGAAGTATCCCTGATCCCACTGATAACGAGTGGGACCAAATAATTCGATCGGGGTAGTTGCTGAACCATACCACATAGTTCCAGCAACAACGAAAGCTGCAAAAAAGACAGCAGCGATACTACTGGAAAGGACCGTTTCAATATTGCCCATACGTAATCCTTTGTATAGACGTTGGGGCGGGCGGACACTAAGATGGAATAGACCCGCTAATATGCCCAATGTCCCCGCTGCAATATGATGAGAGGCTATTCCTCCCGGAACAAAAGGATCAAAACCTTCCGCGCCCCACGCTGGATTTACAGATTGTACTTTTCCGGTTAGGCCATAAGGATCGGACACCCATATTCCAGGACCATACAAGCCTGTTACATGAAATGCGCCAAACCCAAAGCAAGCCACCCCTGAGAGAAATAAATGAATTCCAAAGATCTTGGGCAAATCCAAAGAGGGTTTTCCCGTACGTTCATCACAGAATATTTCTAGGTCCCAATACACCCAATGCCAGATAGCTGCTAAGAAGCACAAGCCAGAAAACACAATATGTGCCCCGGCCACACCTTCGTAACTCCAAATACCCGGATTCGTTATAGTTCCTCCTGTGATACTCCAACCACCCCATGAATTGTTTATTCCTAAACGAGTCATGAAAGGGATAACGAACATACCTTGTCTCCACATTGGATCAAGAACGGGGTCAGAGGGATCAAAAACTGCTAATTCGTATAAAGCCATCGAACCGGCCCAACCAGAAACTAGAGCTGTATGCATTATATGGACAGAAAGCAACCGACCGGGATCATTCAATACGACGGTATGAACACGATACCAAGGTAAACCCATGGAAATACCCCTTTATCAAAGAAAAAATAGACACTATGTAACTTTATCGCATTGGAAAAGACTATGCTATGGACCTCACCTTTTCAGTGGATTATCCCGAAGCAAGGGTTAATATTTATTCCGTTCCGTTGGTAATAATTGAACAATTCTGTTCGTAGGAACAAAGAGAAGCAGATCTATTCTATACCCAATAAGTACCAATACGCAATGGGGGCTGGTCCCATTTTTTGTGAGCGAATGCATAGATACTTGTTCATCATTCAAACGATCCATTCGTAAGAATTTTTCTTTCTTCATTCTGTCTTCCTCCATGAACCTTCGAATCTATGGATAAAATACGATAAACGGCAATATTATGAAGACAATAAACCCGTTGTTACGTTTCCACATCAAAGTGAAGTATAGTACTTAACCTCTTTTTCTTTAATTTAATGCCCATTGGTGTTCCAAAAGTACCTTTTCGGAGTCCTGGAGAGGAAGATGCAGTTTGGGTTGACGTATAGTGCGACTTGTCAGACATATTGGGTCATATGGGATTTCCCCGTTCTCTCCCCCGATGGAGATATCCTCTCTTTCGCCCAAGAAAGATTGATTGAACCATCAATAATTCGGAGCGTGAAGTGCAATTAGATCAATTTATTGGGGGATCCATATTATCAATTAGAAGAATTTATGGTTGGCTTGGACCAATAAAATGAAGTATACAGGCTCCGTTCAGAAAATACCAAATTGGTAATCTATGTATGATTACCACTCGTATCATAAATGATTCCTTTATACCATATGAGTGATCTCATACTGCCAATCAATGGAGTAATATGATGAATACATCATATATTGGGCGGAAGACATGAAACGAATTGAAAAAAAAAAAGAAGTTGTAGCAAAAAGAAGTGGTACTGAGATTATTTGTCCTATATGTGCAAATAGAATTCGGGCAGATCTTTACCCGGAGTAGAGCATAAACCTAAAAGAATTGAAGAGGCCCATTCAGGAACAAGAAAATTACATCGTGATTTGGATCTCGATGAAACAATACATCAATGAGAGGTTAGTTCGATAAGTTCAGTGAATTCTAGGGAAGCAAGTCAAGTCAAAACTCATGTTTCTTGAAAAATGGAAGAAAAAGCCCTTTCGTTAGGAAAAACCCTGCTACGAAAAGAGAAAAGGGCTGGAATCGACACATTGATTCTTTTTTTGTTTCGCAATTTTTATTTTTTGAACCGTATGCATCCAAAGGTGCGTGTACGGTTCCTAAAGGATACAATTTTGTCCTAATCAACCGACTTTATCGAGAAAGATTACTTTTTTTAGGCCAAGAGGTTGATAGCGAGATCTCGAATCAACTTGTTGGTCTCATGGTATATCTCAGCATAGAGGATGATACCAGGGATCTTTATTTGTTTATAAACTCTCCCGGCGGATGGGTAATACCAGGAATATCTATTTATGATACTATGCAATTTGTGCCACCAGATGTGCATACAATATGCATGGGATTAGCCGCTTCAATGGGATCTTTCATCCTGGTCGGAGGAGAAATTACCAAACGTCTAGCATTCCCTCACGCTTGGCGCCAATGAGTTTTTTATTTGAGAGAAAAAGAAGACTATGCCTTCGCCATATGGAATATAAATAATAAGTAATAATAGCATGGCACTTCGAGTTCGATATGAGCAAACCATTCTCGTTTTTTCATAACATGAGATTATGTATCGAGATAGTAGTATGAAACAAAGGTTATTTCCGATTTGATCTTATGTATCGGGGTTCCATTTCAGCGTCACAAACCTTTTTGCTTCCACACCAGAAGTCTCTTTCCGATATTTATGTTATGAAAGAGTATGAAAAAAAAAAAAGAATCTTTTTTCCTTATTTGATCGGATCAAAAAGAAACTTTGGGATTGCTGAATCTCAGACGAGATAAATATATAAAGCAACGGAACCATCATAGTATTTTTTGACTCCTACGAAAGGAAGGATGGTAAATGGATCATTCAACGATCTGGGTCTGATGGATTCTATTTGTCTCTTTCTTCGATGGAAGGGAAAAAGAAATTCCATTGCAGAGCCGTATGCAATGCACAAAAGATGCCTGTACGGTTGTGCAATTCTATCTTTTTCTTCTTGTTTGTTATTCTTTATCCGCCCGATCATGCGAGATAGAGGAATTGTTTATTATGTTATATCATCAGGGTTATGATCCACCAACCTGCTAGTTCTTTTTATGAGGCACCCACAGGAGAATTTATCCTGGAAGCGGAAGAACTACTGAAACTCCGCGAAACCCTCACAAGGGTTTATGTACAAAGAACGGGCAATCCTTTATGGGTTGTATCCGAAGACATGGAAAGAGATGTTTTTATGTCAGCAGCAGAAGCCCAAGCTCATGGCATTGTTGATCTTGTAGCGGTCGAAAATACCGGGGATTTCGCATAAATCCGTGATTCCATTTCGAATCATAATTCGAATGAACCGTGATTTGATCTTTTATCTTCTTACCCGGGTAAAATAAAATAGTAAATGGAAGTAATTCATAATCATCCGGTTAGGATCGATCTAAACCAGCCCATTCTGTATACGATTCAGCATGCCAACTATTAAACAACTTATTAGAAACACAAGACAGCCAATCAGAAATGTCACGAAATCCCCAGCTCTTCGAGGATGTCCTCAGCGTCGAGGAACATGTACTAGGGTGTATGTGCGACTCGTTCAGATCATGAGTTAGAACAAATGAGACGATTTTTCCAGTCTCAATGACCAGTACCAATGAATGGGATAGAATGGAAATTCACTATCTAAAAATAAAGATCTATCATATACCTCTATTGTGTATGGAATTTATGGTTTCCATTGGTGCAAATCCAATCACCTCGATTTGAGATGAAAAGCAATTCTCCATTGGTAGCAAATGGTTATCCATTAAGCGGGGGAAATGATATTTAAGAAGCAGAAAGATTATGCTCCTACTCTTGCAAGAACGGACTAACAGGGTCAGCTACCTAGCCAACCTTCATAATTAAATGCCGTCACTGTATGAATAGATCTCATTGTGAAAAGACCTATTACTGGATAATTCATGGGTAGAGCCAAAGAGTGTGAACTGTACAAGTTACCAATAACATTGATTAAATGAGGGAAGGGGCTCCGGTGTATAGAGAGGGCCTCACCGTTTAAGAAGTAACCATAGAAACGATGGAAGCCACTATTTATTTATTTATCCATTTACATTTACTACCTATTTATTTTATACCTATTTTATACCAAATATCGGTAAAATTTCTTATTTTGAGGTGAAATAAATGCCTGGAAGAAATAAAAAATCGTGGTTGGGAAGGTCATAGTAGCAAAAGCCATTGGAATTTTTATTTTATACATCGGAAGAATCCGTTTTGTTATTAATAAACCAGGAGAGGGGAAAAGAATGACTGAAAGAAAAGAAATCGATTAGTTATTCATCAAAGTTTAATTTGATTCAATGACCAGAGTTAGACGAGGATATATAGCTCGGAGACGTCGAACAAAAATTCGTTTATTTGCATCAACCTTTCGAGGGGCCCATTCAAGACTTACTCGAACTACTACTCAACAGAAAATGAGAGCTTTGGTGTCCACTCATCGGGATAGAGGCAGGCGAAAGAGAGATTTTCGTCGTTTGTGGATCACTCGGATAAATGCAGTAACTCGTGAGAATAGGGTATCCTATAGTTATAGTCGATTAATACATGATCTGTACAAGAGGCAGTTGCTTCTTAATCGTAAAATACCTGCACAAATAGCTATATCAAATAGGAATTGTCTTTACATGATTTCCAATGAGATCATCAAATAAGGAGATTGGAAGGAATTCACCGGAATGATTTAAACGGAGTTCCCCGGAGAATGACCTCCGGGAAGGTAGAGTAGAAATTAATATGATAAGATAAGTAGTAGGAATGAACGAACACGTTTCAAAAAAAAACAGATTTCTTCTTCTCCCATTCTTTTTTTTATTCTATTACGACGCAACAATCAAATCTCTCGGCTTTTTCGAACAAAACATCAATCAATCTGATTTTGAATTCCAATTAGAGTTGTTTTGATTCAATTGAGGAGTAGGCCTATTTATTTCTGGTTCTAGGACCAGTAGTTCTAGGGATCGACTCGGTTTTCTCAAATTGTTTCTCATTATTAAGAAAAGGTAACGAAGATAAAATACGAGCTTGTTTTATAGCAATAGTAATTAATCGTTGTTGTTTCAAGGTCAATCTATTCACTCGTCTAGATAATATTTTTCCCTGTTCACTAATAAATTGACTAATTAAACTCATGTTTCTATAATCAATTCGATCCCCCGATCCAATTGGGGGCAAACGCCTACGAAAAGATCGCTTGGATTTACGAAAGAGTCGCTTGGATTTATCCATGGTTTATTCCTTATCTCTAAAATCCCATTTCTTCATTCATTTCGGATCCGACCGAAATAGGACTTGATTTGTTTATATATATATATAATTTCTTCCTGTTCCTTGGAAGGATGGTACACGTGTTCCGTTCGATCTATTTCTTTATCTCCCCATGAATCGTATGCTTGTAACAATAAGGACAGAATTTTCTCAATTCCAATCGACTAGGTGTATTGTGTCGATTCTTTTGAGTAATATATCTGGAAGTGCCTCGCGATTCTTTATTGAAATCATTTCGGACACAACTGGTACATTGCAAAATAACTATTCCTCTGACATCTTTACCCTTGGCCATGAACCTCCTTTGGATTCACTCAATTCTTCTATTTTCGATCCGAACCGAAGAAGAAGAAAGGAACGAAAAATAAATAGAAAATAGGTTGCTAACTCGAAATCCAATTATGAAAGATTTCGTTGCAATCAATAAAGTAATAAAATCATAAGTAATACAATTATTTCTAACTATTCATTATTCCTAATCCCAGCATTTCATTTACTATCTTATATGATCTCGAACAGCCTGCCCTAGACCCCCATTTCTATTTCTGTTCTACCTCTATTAATTCTATCCTGAACCCGAGTTTGACTGAGGTTCAATCCACTTTTATTCTTTCTCTTTCCTTCCTATCCTAAAGAACTGAAAAAAAAAAAGGGGGGGGTTGGTCACAGAGAATTTCTCTAATCTTCTTCATTCATCCATTCCCATATCGATAACTAGAATGAAAAAAAGGGGAATACCAACGCATCTGGGAATAAACGATTGATCTCTATCAATAGACCTGCTAAAGACCCAAACCATAGAGTAGTTAGCACAGGTGCCACGGAGAGATATGTTTTTATATCTCGCATTGAAAATCCTCCTTCTTTATTGGAATACATATATGATCAGATGCATATGTAGTTAAAGATCACTTGTATTTGTATGCGGAATCCCTAACTAAAATGGATATGTACAATGATCCGGTAGATGAGATCCACTTGTACCTAAAACAGAAAAAGATGACCCCCTCTTCCTGAGCATTACCGATAAATATTAATTCTTTTATACGTTAGGTTTCATATGTATATAATTCTTTTATTATATGAGACCAAAAAGAAGAAATGGCAAGAGAAATTGTATATAGATAGAGGAAATAACGATGTGGAAAACAAGACAGGGATTCTCTACAATGACACTGTACAACAATTAAAAGGGATGTAGCGCAGTTTGGTAGCGCGTTTGTTTTGGGTACAAAATGTCACGGGTTCAAATCCTGTCATCCCTACCTATTATTTTTCCTATGGCCAGTAACGAGGGGTCAATTGAGATCGATGAAAATTGGACATAATCTTTTATTTTATGATACTATATGCAATGCATGCAAAATGTATTGGGGGTACAAAAAGAATCCTTTTCTTGACAGTCGTATCTGCTGTCATAAGAAAGCGCTCTTAGTTCAGTTCGGTAGAACGTGGGTCTCCAAAACCCGATGTCGTAGGTTCAAATCCTACAGAGCGTGATTCTGTTCTTGTAATGTCGAATCACAATAAAACAACTTCACTAACTTGAACTGCAACCTGAATTTGACCCCCTGGAGGAGGTCAATAAAAAAAAAAGATGTTACTCAATCAAAGGTCCAACTGATCACCGCGTCTGTATTGTAAATATGCAGTTACGAATAATCCAGCCAAAGTAATAGGA